ATTGGATAGGTTCTATCTATAGTCATTTTGGCCTCCTAAAAAGATCTACTAAATTCATCGAGTTGTTCCAAAGGATCAAAACGGCCAGTTATTAATGGAATTCCTTGTCGGCTTTCTGTAAAATACTCGTTTGGGCGAGGGCTTCCAAATACATCGTAAGCTAAACCCGTGCTGACGAATAACCAACCCGCAATAAATAAGGAAGGTATAGTAATGCTATGAATGACCCAGTATCGAATACTGGTAATAATATCCGCAAAAGAACGTTCTCCTGTGCTTCCAGACATGTTGAGCTCCGCATATTCTTGTACAGTCAGGGGGGGGGCCGATTCCGTAAAAGATTAAATCAGTAAATTTCCATTTACTGAAACCAATCTTTGTGAGATCGTCAATATTGTACCAAGGGTGTTTTTAGAGTATACCGAATCAGTATAGCTATCCTTCTTCTGACACAGCAATGCAATTTCACAATCAATATCGAAATGAAGTGTTAGATAATTTCTTTCTTCTTTTCTTGTTGCTTGTCGATGTAGAATTTTGTACCATTTAATATAAAATTCCTCAAATTCCTGTAGTATAAGGATTTTCTTCAGTAGAAACTGAAGATCAAGTAAAATGTGAATTCGACAGGTTGGTTTCCAATAATTTATGAAGGAGATTCTCATATTCTTACGATTCAATTAGACGTTACATCTAAAAACATACGTTTTGTGGTTGTATAAGATGTTTTTTGTTGGAATCTTTTTTTTTTTTTTAGGAATTGGTTGGCCACCCAGTAACAAGTAACAATAGTAGATATTATTCAATGAAAGAAAGAGGAACAACGAATAAATAAAAAACAATAAATATTCGTGATGCACGCATTATTCTATTAGCCCCCCAAGGGGGTCCTTCATGACCTAATTACAAAGATGGATCTTTGTAATATGGAAAGATAAAATGTAAAACCCAGTTTCGATTGATCTTATCGTGCGATACTTTTTTCTTTTCAATCGCGAGATTATGTGAATGAACTACTACTGAGTTCGCTTTAAAGTAAAAAAAAAAGTGCATTAGAAGTGTCGTTCGAAAAAAAAAAAAAAAAATGGATTCGATATTTCGATACAATAAAAAACAATCAAACTTATTTTCCAATTTTATTCCAGAGTGATTCAAAGAGAGTTTCATTTTGTGAATGAAGTTATAAAAAAAGTTCTTACTTATTACTTTATTTATAATTTCTAAAATTCTATATATACATATAGTTAGTTATATACATATATTAGTTCAGTCAACTCAAGAGTTGACCGATGAATCTATTGATTCAAAAGCGTGGGATGGGTAAATGTCACAGATGATTAATTGATTTCTTACTTATGTTACTCTATTTTTATATGTTACTCTATTTTTATTAGTATCGTCTATAATAATTGATGAATCAAATATTTTCAATTGAATTTATCCTTTCAATTGGTTGGTATTTTTGTTTATCCTCGTATCTTTCAAAAATTGAAACTTAGGGAAGTGCTTTAGAAACATATGTATAAAAAGAACATATTTCATTTAGCCTTTTCATGCCTACTATAACTAGTTATTTCGGTTTTCTACTAGCATCTTTGACTATAACCTCAGCTCTATTTATCGGTCTGAGCAAGATACGACTTATTTGAAATTAATTTAATGAACAATTTATAAAAAAATCTTTCTATGGTAGTTCATATATTCTCCAGTCCCTTACCAATTCTTGGTCATTGAGATGTATAGTCAATACAGATTAATATTTAAGGATAAATATTACCTCTCCCTTCCCCCTTTCAAACAAATTGAAATGATTGAAGTTCTTCTATTTGGAATCGTCTTAGGTCTAATTCCTATTACTTTGGCTGGATTATTCGTAACTGCCTATTTACAATACAGACGTGGTGATCAGTTGGATCTTTGATTAATTAACATCTCGTTTTTTATTGACCTCCTACTTCCTTTAATCCGCGGGAGGTCAAATTTAGGTTGCTGCTCAATTATTTTAGTGTAATTTTGACCTCCCGCGATTAACAAGAACGCAGAATCACGCCCTGTAGGATTTGAACCTACGACATCGGGTTTTGGAGACCCACGTTCTACCGAACTGAACTAAGAGCGCTTTATTATCACAATAAATATTTTGTAACCCCAATTTATCTTGCATATATATATACTATAAAAAAGAAAAATGAAATATTTATTTAATTATGTATGTACAATTTTATTAATTGATCTCAATTGATCCCTCGTTACTGCTCAGACGATAAGTAATAGGTAGGGATGACAGGATTTGAACCCGTGACATTTTGTACCCAAAACAAACGCGCTACCAAACTGCGCTACATCCCTTTCAATTGGTCTACAGTGTCATTGTAGAGAATCCCTGTCTTGTTTTCCACATCTTTATTTCCTACATTGATATACACAAACTATCTTATCATTTCTTCCTTCTTCCTTTTGGTCTCATATATCATATAACAAACATATAATATGGTAAAAGACTTATATAAAGTATGAAATAAATATGAAATCTACCACAAAAAATTAATATTTTTTAGGAATTTAAGGCGGAAATGGACGTATTTTTTTCTTTTAATAAATATCTATTTTGTACATTTCAATTTGAATTAGGAACTCCGCGTACAAGTGGTAAGTCATTAACTACATATACACATCCGGTCGTATATGTATTACCATTATGTATTACAAATTACAATAAAATTACAATAACGAATACAGAAAGAGGAGTTTTAAAAATGCGAGATCTAAAAACATATCTCTCCGTGGCACCGGTAGTAAGTACTCTATGGTTCGGGTCTTTAGCAGGTTTATTGATAGAGATCAATCGTTTTTTTCCGGATGCGTTGATATTCCCCTTTTTTTCATTCTAGCTATTGATTTTTCATTCTAGCTATTGATATGGGAAGGGGGAAGAAGATTAGAGATACAATCAAATATCTGTAACTAATCCCTACCCCTCCCTTCTTTTTTTCTTTGTTTTTTCTTTTTTATTCTTTCTAAAAAAAAAAAAAAACAAAGAAAAAGCGGTTTCACCCTCAGTGAAACTATGAACTCGGGCTCAGGCTCAAATTAAATTAATAATAGAATGGAAATGCGGTGGTTGGGGCAACAATATCATACAAGATACTTAACTGAAAATGAAATACTGTACGGCAATTAAAAATTATAAATATAGTTAGAAATCATTATATTACTTATTATTTATTACTATATTGATATATTGATTGCAACAAAATATTTCTTTCATAATTTGATTTCGAGTTACCTGCTTCTATTTTTGTGTCCTTTCTTCTTCCTTGCTTCGGGTCGGAAAATTAAAGAATTGAGTGAATCAAAAACCAAAGGAGGTTCATGGCTAAGGGTAAAGATGTCCGAGTAACGGTTATTTTGGAATGTACCAGTTGTGTTCGAAATCGTGTTAATAAGGAATCAATGGGCATTTCCAGATATATTACTCAAAAGAATCGACACAATACGCCTAGTCGATTGGAATTGAGAAAATTCTGTCCCTGTTGTTACAAACATACGATTCATGGGGAGATAAAGAAATAGATTGAACCGATCGCTCGTGTGTCAGTCTTCCAAGGAAGATGAAAAATTACATATTATATATAACAATATATATATATAATTTATTTTAATTTCTTTTTTAATTTATTTAAATATATTTAATTTATTTAAATATAAACAAATAATATAGAAACAAACCAAATCCTATTTCGATCGGATCAAAGATGATGTAGAATTAAGAAATAGGATTGGGATTTTCAGGATAAGGAATAAACAAACCATGGATAAATCCAAGCGAATCTTTCTTAAATCTAAGCGATCTTTTCGTAGGCGTTTGCCTCCGATCCAATCGGGGGATCGAATTGATTATAGAAACATGAGTTTAATTAGTCGATTTATTAGCGAACAAGGAAAAATATTATCTAGACGGGTGAATAGATTGACCTTAAAACAACAACGATTAATTACTATTGCTATAAAACAAGCTCGTATTTTATCTCCGTTACCTTTTCTTAATAATGAGAAACAATTTGAAAGAAGCGAGTCAACCGCTAGAGCTGCTGGTCTTAGAACCAGAAAAAAAATAGGTTGACTCTTCAATTGAATTGAATCAAAATAAAATTCCAATCCAAACTCAAATGCGGATTGACGTTTTTTTTTTTTTTTTTGTTCGAAAAATCGTAAAATCGAARTGTCCTGTCGTAAGAAAAAAAATGGGAGAAGAGGAATAAATATTTTTTATTTAACGTCTTTCTTCATTTTTTATTTAACGTCTTTCTTCATTTTGATGACTTTATCATATTTTATCATACTAATTTCTACTCTACCTTCCCAGAGTTCATTCTCCAGGGAACTCCATTTAAACTATTCCAACGGATTCCTTCCAATCTCTTTATTTTATGATCTCATTGGAAATCATATAAAGACAACTCTTATTTAATATAGCTATTTGTGCAAGTATTTTACGATTAAGAAGTAACTGTCTCTTGTACAGATTGTGTATAAATTTACTATAACTGAAGTATACTTTATTCTCGCGAATTACTGCATTTATCCGAGTGATCCACAACCGACGAAAATCTCTCTTTTGTCTACCTCTATCCCGATGAGCCGAAACCAAAGCTCTTATTTTCTGTTGAGTAATAGTACGAGTAAGTCTTGAATGAGCCCCTCGAAAGGTTGATGCAAATAAACGAATTTTTGTTCTACGTCTTCGAGCTATATACCCTCGTTTAATTCTGGTCATTGAATAAATGAAACTTTGATGAATAACTAATCGATTTCCTTTCTTTCAGTTATTCCCTTCCCCTAGTCTATTAATAACAAAACGGATTCTTCCAATGTATAAAATTTTAATTCCAATGGCTTTTGCTACTATAACCTTCCCGACCACGATTTTTTTTTTTTTTTTCTAGGTGAAATGCCTAGAAAAAAATTGTATTGATATTAGGTATCAAAAACACATAAAAGTAGTAAATATAAATGGATATAGTGGGTTCCATCGTTTCTATGGTTACTTCTTAAACGGTGAGGTCCTCTCTATACACCGGAGCCCTTCTTTCATTTAATCAATGTTATTGTTAACTTGTACAGTTCACACTCTTTGGCTCTACCCATAATTATCCAGTACGAGGTCTTTCACAATGAGATCTACTTATACAGTAACGGTATTTAATTATGAAGATTAGCTGAGTAGCTGACCCTGTTAGTCCGTTCTTGCAAGAGTAAGGCATAATTTTTCTGCTTTTTAAAATAGTATTTCCCCTGCTTAATGGATATCATTTGCTATCAATGGAGAATTCTTTCTCATCTTAAATTTAAAACGGAGTTGATTGGATTTGCACCAACGGAAACCATACATTTGATACCACAATAGAAGGATAGATCTTTTTTATTTTTAGATATTGAATGGAGTTCTTCCATTCTAGTCTATTCACTGGTACTGATCGTTGATACTGGATCAATTGTTTTCTTTCTTTTGTCCTAGCCCATGATCTGAACGAGTCGCACATACACCCTAGTACATGTTCCTCGTCGCTGAGGACATCCCCCAAGAGCGGGGGATTTCGTGACATTTCTGATTGGCTGTCTTGTGTTTCTAATAAGTTGTTTAATAGTTGGCATATTGAATCATATACATAATGGGCTGGTTTAGATCGATCTTAACCGGATGATTATGAATTATTTTATTTCTATATTAATAGATTAATGAATAGAATATTAAATCCGGTAAGAAGATAAAATCTCAAATAACCAATTCGTCTGAAATTTTTGTTATTTTTTCTTTTTTATTCAGTCGCTACAAGATCAACAATTCCATGAGCTTGGGCTTCTGTTGCTGACATAAAAACATCTCTTTCCATATCTTCGGATACAACCCATAAGGGTTTGCCTGTCCTTTGTACATAAACCCTTGTGACGGTTTCGCGCAGCTTCAAAAGTTCTTCCGCTTCCAAGATAAATTCTCCCGTCTGTGCCTCATAAAAAGAACTAGCAGGTTGATGGATCATTACCCTGATGATATAACATAATAAATGTTTATTCTATCTCGCATGATGATAAGGTGAAGAGATAAAGAATAATAAAATATATAATTGAACAACCGTACAGGCATCTTTTACGCATTGCATACGGCTCTATAATGGAATTCGTTTTTACCTTACTTAAATATCAAATAAATTAAATATAGGGTCTATCAGACTCGGGTTGGTAAATGATCCAATAACCACCCTTCTTTTTGTTTTTGGAGTAGTTCAAAAATACTATGATGGCTCCGTTGCTTTATATATTTATTTCGTCTGTTATTTAGCAATCCCAAAGTTTCTTTTTTTTTTTTTTTCAAATAAAAAGATTTTTTTTATTTTCATATTCTTTCATAACCTAAATATTGTTAAGAGCCTCCCGGCGTGAAAACAAAAAAGTTTGTGACGCTGAAATAGGCCTCCCGATAGATTAGATAAAATCGGAAATACCTTTTATCTCATACTACTCTTTCGATACATAATTTAAGGGTTAAAAAAATTTATCATATCGAATTCGAAGTGCCATGCTATTATTACTTAATATTCATATTTCATATAGCGCGAAGGCATAGTCTTCTTTTTTCTCTCAAATCAAATAAAAAACTCATTGGCGCCAAGCGTGAGGGAATGCTAGACGTTTGGTAATTTCTCCTCCGACCAGAATAAAAGATCCCATTGAAGCGGCTAATCCCATGCATATTGTCTGTATATCTGGTCGCACAAATTGCATAGTATCATAAATAGCTACTCCGGGTATTACCCATCCGCCAGGAGAATTTATAAACAAATATAGATCTTTGGTATCATCCTCTATACTGAGATATACCATAAGACCAATAAGTTGATTCGAGATCTCGCTATCAACCCCTTGGCCTAAAAAAAGTAATCTTTCTCGATAAAGTCGGTTGATTGGGATAAAGTTGTATCCCTTAGAAACCGTACATGCACCTTTTGATGCATACGGTTCAACAAAAATAACGAAAAAAAAAAAAAGAATCAATGTGTAGATGTAGATTCTAGCGCTTTCTTTTATTTTTTTTTTTCATACCAGGCTTTTAACTTATAAAAAGGGGCTTTTCTTTCATTTTTCAAAAAAGATGGGTTTTGGCCTGTTTTGTTTATCTATAAATTTGTTTATCTATAAAAAAAAATTACTAAATTTATCTAACTAACTTTTCATTGATGTATTGTTTCATCGAGATACAATCTCAATCGCGATGTAATTTTCTTGTTCCTGAATGGGCTTCTTCAATTTTTTTAGGTTTATGCTCTACTCCGAGTAAAGATCCGCCCGATTTGGATTTGCACATATATGACAAATGCCCCAATACCACGTCCTTTTGCTACGACTTCCTTTTTACAATTTATTTCATGTCTTACAACAGATATTCAATGCATTCATCATATTACTCGATTGATTAACAGTTTGAGATCACTTCTATTATAAATATATAAATATTATAAATATATAAAGAAATAGAATATGATAGAAATAGTAATCATAAATAGATTTATTACCGGTTTTTTTTCTAAACGGAGCCTGGATACTTCATTTTATTGGCCTAACCAAGATAACCATAAATTATTCTAATTGATAATATTAATCTGTATACCCTCCCGAAAAAATGGATCTAATTGAACTTCACGCTCCAAATTTTTGATAATTCAATCAATCTTTCTTGGGCGAAGGGGAGGATATCTCGATCGGGGAAGAGAATGGGGAAATACCATATGACCCAATATATCTGACAAGTCGCACTATACGTCAATCCACAATGCATCTTCCTCTCCAGGACTTCGAAAAGGTACTCTTGGAACACCAATAGGCATTAAATAAAAGAAAAATTAAGTACTATATCTCACTTTGATGTGAAAGCGTAACAATGGATTTAGTGTCCTACTAATATTGGCCTTTATCATATTTTATCCATAGATTGACTAAGTTCATAAAAAAAGATAAAGAAGACAAAATGAATAAAGGAAAATTATTACAAATAAGTCCTTTGAATGATGAACAAATATATATATGCATTCACTCATATAAAATGGTATCAACTCCCCTACCATTGCGTATTGGTACTTATCGGGTGTAGAATAGATCTGCTTCTTTTTGTTCCTACGAACAAAATAGTTTCATTATTACTAAAAGTAATTGAAAAGAATCAAACAAATCAAACAAATATTAATTCTTTCCCCAAGATAATCCACTAAAAAGAGGGTCCACAGCATAGTTTTTTCCAATGCAATAAAGTTACATTGTGTCTATTTTTCATTGATAAAGGGGTATTTCCATGGGTTTGCCTTGGTATCGTGTTCATACCGTCGTATTGAATGATCCCGGTCGTTTGATTTCTGTCCATATAATGCATACAGCTCTGGTTGCTGGTTGGGCCGGTTCGATGGCTCTATACGAATTAGCAGTTTTTGATCCTTCTGATCCTGTTCTTGATCCAATGTGGAGACAGGGTATGTTCGTTATACCCTTCATGACTCGTTTAGGAATAACCAATTCATGGGGCGGTTGGAGTATCACAGGGGGTACTGTAACGAATCCGGGTATTTGGAGTTACGAAGGTGTGGCCGGGGCACATATTGTGTTTTCGGGCTTGTGCTTTTTGGCAGCTATCTGGCATTGGGTGTATTGGGATCTAGAAATATTTACTGATGAACGTACAGGAAAACCCTCTTTGGATTTGCCTAAGATCTTTGGAATTCATTTATTTCTATCAGGGGTGGCTTGCTTTGGTTTTGGTGCATTTCATGTAACAGGATTGTATGGTCCTGGAATATGGGTGTCCGATCCTTATGGACTAACTGGAAGGGTACAATCCGTAAATCCAGCGTGGGGTGTGGAGGGTTTTGATCCTTTTGTTCCGGGAGGAATAGCCTCTCATCATATTGCAGCAGGGACCTTGGGCATATTGGCGGGTCTATTCCATCTTAGTGTACGTCCACCTCAACGCCTATACAAAGGATTACGTATGGGAAATATTGAAACCGTCCTTTCCAGTAGTATTGCTGCTGTCTTTTTTGCCGCTTTTGTAGTTGCTGGAACTATGTGGTATGGTTCAGCAACTACCCCGATTGAATTATTTGGTCCCACTCGTTATCAATGGGATCAAGGATACTTCCAACAAGAAATATATCGAAGAATTGGTGCTGGGTTGGCTGAAAATCAAAGTTTATCTGAAGCTTGGTCTAAAATTCCCGAAAAACTAGCTTTTTATGATTACATCGGCAATAATCCGGCAAAGGGGGGGTTATTCAGAGCGGGCTCAATGGACAACGGGGATGGAATAGCTGTTGGGTGGTTAGGACATCCTATCTTTAGAGATAAAGAGGGGCGCGAACTTTTTGTACGTCGTATGCCTACTTTTTTTGAAACATTTCCGGTTGTTTTGGTAGACGGAGACGGAATTGTTAGAGCCGATGTTCCTTTTAGAAGGGCGGAATCTAAATATAGTGTCGAACAAGTAGGTGTAACTGTCGAGTTCTATGGCGGCGAACTCAACGGAGTCAGTTATAGCGATCCCGCTACTGTGAAAAAATATGCTAGACGTGCTCAATTGGGTGAGATTTTTGAATTAGATCGTGCTACTTTGAAATCCGATGGTGTTTTTCGTAGCAGTCCACGGGGTTGGTTTACTTTTGGACATGCTTCGTTTGCTTTGCTCTTCTTCTTCGGACACATTTGGCATGGTGCTAGAACCTTGTTTCGAGATGTTTTTGCTGGTATTGATCCAGATTTAGATGCTCAAGTGGAATTTGGAGCATTCCAAAAACTTGGAGATCCAACTACAAGAAGACAAGTAGTCTGATACAATATGCTTTGTTACTTGTTACTTTTCATTTTTATTTTCTTTTTGTGATTTTTAGATGGGGTACCAGATAAATCTTGATTTGAATCACTGCCTTTTCTTTGACTCTTGTTCTTTATTTATCCGGGAGACGATCCCAAATAAACAGGTATGGAAGCTATAATTGTAAACCACGATCGAATCTATGGAAGCATTGGTTTATACATTCCTTTTAGTCTCAACTCTAGGAATAATTTTTTTCGCTATCTTTTTTCGAGAACCGCCTAAAGTTCCAACTAAAAAGGTGAAATGATTTGTCATTATCTCAATTGAAGTACGGATCCTCCCAATATTGGGAGGATCCGTACTTCAACTAGTCCCCGTGTTCCTCGAATGGATCTCTTAGTTGTTGAGAGGGTTGCCCAAAAGCAGTATATAAGGCGTACCCAGTAAAACTTACAAGTAAACCAGATAAAAAGATGGCAACTAGGGTTGCTGTTTCCATGATTATATAGTTTTAAGACATTATAAAGTTTTAAGACCACAATGGATCTATGATAAGATCATTTATTTACAACGGAATGGTATACAAAGTCAACAGATCTTACTGAATATAAAATATTATGGCTACACAAACCGTTGAAGGTAGTTCTAGATCTGGCCGCCCAAAACGAACTAATGCGGGGAGTTTATTGAAACCATTGAATTCAGAATATGGTAAAGTAGCTCCTGGGTGGGGAACTACTCCTTTGATGGGTCTCGCAATGGCTCTATTCGCGATATTCCTATCTATTATTTTGGAGATTTATAATTCTTCCATTTTACTGGATGGAATTTCAATGAATTAGATTCACAAGAACCATTAACTGGCTTTTTCAATACAAAGTGAAGCGTTTAGGTTTCTGATTTTTATCCCATTCTATTTTGGTAGTTTGACCGTGGAATTTCTTTGTTTCTGTATTTCCGGAATATGAGTGTGTGACTTGGTATAAATGATCCTATGGATAGTACAGAGAATGGGTCTGTCATCTTGATAGAGATGGTTTTACTTCGTCGGATATTCATTCTAGTATCTGGAGCACGGAATATATGAAATAGATTACTATTAGAACTATGATTCATACTTAATAGTCAGACCTCGTGTCCGGACTTCAAAAAATTTTTTCAAAGAGTTAGAAGTTATAAATAGAAATATTTTTATTCTTTCAAACTTTCGTTTATGCTTATTTTGATCAAAGGACAAAACAAAGGTTTCTTTGGTTTGGATTTTTAGTCATTATATCTATTCATTGAATAAGTGATGATCCAATGGTTCTTACTCAGGGAATTTTGGGACTTAGACTTAGTTTGAAAGGGTTTTATTGAATCATCGTGGTTTTAGTATGAATCTGAGGTTTTAATCAATTCATAGGGTCTTAACAAGAGAATTCCTATCAATAATAAAGAAAACAGCAGTAAAGCCGCATTACACATAAATAACACCAAAGAAAATAGGTAAATAGAAGATTCAAGAGGCCTATAACGATCAATATATAGACGAATGAGCCGACTTGATTTTTTGGCATTATAACCACAAAGAAGAGCTTTCGGATTTTTATTCTTTAGTATCTTCAAAAAAAAAAATTGAATCATAAATCATAGAATTAATAAATTTCAAACTTTATTTTATATTACACACATCCGTTAGAACTAGTATTTGGGTGTTTCTGTTTGAGCCGTACGAGATGAAATTTTCATATACGGTTCTCCGGGGGGGTCCCCTTGATTTACCTATCTCAATAAAATCTATGATTGGTTCGAAGAACGTCTTGAGATTCAGGCAATTGCCGATGATATAACTAGTAAATATGTTCCTCCTCACGTCAACATATTTTATTGTCTAGGGGGAATTACGCTTACTTGTTTTTTAGTACAAGTAGCTACCGGGTTTGCTATGACTTTTTATTATCGTCCGACCGTTACGGAGGCCTTTGCTTCTGTTCAATATATAATGACTGAAGCTAATTTTGGTTGGTTAATCCGATCAGTTCATCGATGGTCGGCAAGTATGATGGTCCTAATGATGATCCTGCACGTATTTCGCGTGTATCTCACCGGCGGCTTTAAAAAACCTCGTGAATTGACTTGGGTTACAGGTGTGGTTTTGGGTGTATTGACCGCATCTTTTGGTGTAACTGGTTATTCCTTACCTCGGGACCAAATTGGTTATTGGGCAGTAAAAATTGTAACAGGCGTACCAGACGCTATTCCTGTAATAGGCTCGCCTCTGGTAGAGTTATTACGCGGAAGTGCTAGTGTAGGACAATCCACTTTGACTCGTTTTTATAGTTTACACACTTTTGTATTACCTCTTCTTACCGCCGTATTTATGTTAATGCACTTCCCAATGATACGTAAGCAAGGTATTTCTGGTCCTTTATAAAGAATATATACCGTAATCAATCATCTATCACTTGGGGTAGGAACACTAGTATTTCATTGCTACAAATATGGATTATTGAAAAAAAAATAAGACATGTATTGGGATATTTCTCTTCAACTCTACAAAAATTTATTATTTTTTTGACACTCATAGTTGAAGTGAATTTTCCGAAGATAAAATGGATTATGGGAGTGTGTGACTTGAACTATTGATCGGGCCTTGCAGATA